TTCTAAAGGAAGAAAGATGCTAATTTGATTAATATTAAGAAATCCAATGAGTGAGTTTATGCTTCACTAATTGAATAATAAATTACTACAAGCGAAGGAGATAGACGGTTTAAACAAAAAAAGACCCAAAATTTCAAAAAAGTGTCTAGAATCACAGGAAAACTACAAACAAAAATGGTGAAAATTTGTTCATTAGGAGCCCATCCAAGATCGTTGTAGACCCAACGAATTAGTAGTTCCCAACCGCGGGTGGAGTGAAATCCAACAAAAAAATCAGTGACTAAAAGAATAAAAAAAGCTTTTGTTGAGTCATTTAAGTTATAGAAGAATTCCTGAACCCAAGAATTCAAAATGAGAAGTTCTTCTTTACCCAGAAAAAAAGAACCACTTAGAATAGCCAAACAGATTAGATTTGTTGAGAAATGCAAAATGATATGGAGATGATCCTCATTATCTATTTCGGCCAATTGTATTATTTCCTTGTGTATTCCTATAGGAGGTTTTTGTACATGTGTCTTCGGTTTCTCTTTTATCATTTCGTCCAAGAAAAAAAGTTCTTCTAATTCTATAAATCCTTCTAGAATCCTTTTCTCTTGAATATCAGTTAAGAGAGTTTCGAATTGCCTGGTATTCCACCAATTCTTAATCCAAAGTTCCAGACATTTGTTAAAAGAGAAAGAGACTACCCAAGGTAAAAGTACGATAAATACAAGATATAGGAAAGAAGGCAATGCTTTCTTTTTTTTCATTTTTGATCTGTAAATTGAGTTGTTAATGAATCCACTTCATTCGCTGACTCTATTTCATTCGCTGACTCTATATGATAGTTCTTTTCTTTGAAGCAAAACAAAAATTCTATAACAAGGTTTGAGACCTTGTGTTTGTATCTATTTTTCTTTTTGTATACTAATGGAATTTCTTTGGATTGGGTTCTTTCTTAGATCTAAATTATGCCATATATATCACTTGAACAAAACAAATTAGAAGCAATTTTTTCTTATCCTAGTTTGGTCCTTCCTTTAGATAAATACTTGAAAATCCCCCTACAATTGAAAAAAAAAAGAAATTGCAATTGGCACTCAAAATACTTCAATTGGTACGCGCAAGAAATAGGCCAATTCGGCAGCTTTTTGTTCAATTTCTCGTGGAGTAAAAAACTTCTCATCAATACGAGTCAAGGGAATGACCCCATGGCCCCGGATTTCCATATAAAGGATACGACGAGGATAAAGACCCTCTTTAACCTGAATTCTAAGTGATTGGATATCCCGCACAAGGAATCGAAGGAAGACGCGACGTTTTATTCCAGGGAATCCCCAACGAAAAATGCACACTACTCCCTCTTTTCTATCAAATCGGTCATAACCACTTCCTACATTCCACAAAATAGTGCACCACAAATAGGAGCTAATGAATAGGCCCGCGATTCCGTAGAAAGACATCACGATCCCCTGTGGAAAAAAAAGAATCTGTTGAGATGGAAGTACGGATATCATATTCTTACCAAGATAACTGGAAGCCCCAACCGTTAAGAATCCTAATGAACCTAGAAAAAGAATACAGGCCCAGAAAAAATTACCTCTTTTTCGAGAACCTTTTAAAAGTTCTATCCATATGTGTTCTGATCGCCAATTCATATTAGATATACTAAATCCAACAGCGGTTAATTGAAATTGAGAGAATAAGCTAAATGATTTTTACTTTACTTTTTTTGTTTTGATTCTGAAATCACCTTCAGCAGCTAGTACTCCTGTGAAAAAATTGGTTAGATACATTGACTTTCTATTCAAAAAAAATTCGTGGATCCACTTCACTATACTCGGCTACGCATATGGATGCATTTATGCTCGTAGCCTATCTGCATCCATAGACGTTTTTCATTTGTGTGTATAAAGAGCTACATACCCTATTATATTACTTACACTAAAAAATATCTGTATTATGATCCTGGAAATACATTGATAAAATTTGGCCCATCCATTCTAGACAATTTTATTTTCCTGCACATAAAGAAATAAAAAAGCCATTGCAATTGCCGGCAATACTAAGCCTACTAAAGGCACGAAAATAGAGGGTAAGTTAAAATCTGTCATAGAATAGGTGTCTCAATTCAAATTTACTATTTCTATCTATTTGAAATATATCTTAAGATTCTTATGATATAATTAAGTATATCTATTATAAGGAATATTGACTATTGTATTTTTTAGTTTGCAAAATATAAATTGTTTATAGATATAGAATACTATAAAAAATAGTATTCTATATCTATAAACAAAATGAATGGAATGAATAATAAGAAAGTTGCAAAAAAGGGGAAATAATGAAAAAAAAAATTCAATTTTTCTTTTCCCACTCTCATGACCTTTCTATCCTTCTAATCAAACTTGAAATTAGATTCAAAAGGAAGCAATTGTGAAAATGAAAGAAATAGCTCTTTCAGAATACCCTTTAATTTAATTAAAGGAAATTTAATGAAAAAGTAGAAGTGGAATAAAATAGCCCGGTTGAAGGGTAATGATCATACGTCTGTAATGCATTGTATGTCCCAGAATAGGTTCCATTCTTCTACCCTTTCCGGGTAGTCGATGGCTATTCACAGCTACTACCTTAACACCAAAGAAGAGTTCGACCCAATGCTTTATTTCTGTCTTAGTGAATCCCGATTCGACATTAAAAGTATATTGATTCTTTCCCAATAAACGAAGGCTCTTTTCTGTAAATACTGCGTATTTGATTCCATTATCGTATGATAATACTCTATTTTTCTTTTTATTTGTTTATTGTATTATACCTTTCTATATTCTAGATATATAGAATAGAAGAATCTCGATTTGTCAAGTCTCATAATCGTATCAAGATCTATTTAAATTGGCTCCATCTTTTTTTTTAGAAAAAAAGATGGAGCCAATTTAATTGTAATCAATTAGAAGAATAAGGAAGAATCACTGCATTTCGTAACTGATTTTTTTCTATTTCGCTTCTTTTTTGTTTAGACCCTCTTTATATCTACTTAATCGATGGTATCTACCGGCGCGAATTCAAATTTGATCGCTTTCCATACTTCACAAGCTGCGGCTAGTTCAGGACTCCATTTGCAAGCTTGTCGGATAATTTCATTACCTTCACGAGCAAGATCGCGCCCTTCGTTACGAGCTTGTACACAGGCTTCTAAAGCCACTCGATTAGCTGCTGCACCAGGTGCATTCCCCCAAGGGTGTCCTAAAGTTCCTCCACCAAATTGTAATACGGAATCGTCTCCAAAGATTTCGGTCAGAGCTGGCATATGCCAAACATGAATACCCCCTGAAGCAACCGGTATAACACCCGGCATGGATACCCAATCCTGAGTGAAAAAGATACCGCGAGCACGATCCTTTTCAATAAAATCATCACGCAATAAATCAACAAAACCTAAAGTTATTTCGCGTTCCCCTTCTAACTTACCTACTACTGTACCGGCGTGGATATGATCTCCCCCAGACATACGCAATGCTTTAGCTAATACACGGAAATGCATACCATGATTTTTCTGTCTATCAATAACTGCATGCATTGCTCGGTGAATGTGAAGAAGTAGGCCGTTGTCGCGGCAATAATGAGCCAAACTTGTATTTGCGGTGAATCCTCCGGTTAAGTAGTCATGCATTACAATAGGAACCCCTAATTCCCTCGCAAATACAGCTCTCTTAATCATTTCTTCGCATGTACCTGCAGTCGCATTCAAGTAATGCCCCTTGATTTCACCGGTTTCGGCCTGTGATTTATAAATAGCTTCGGCACAAAAGACAAAACGGTCTCTCCAGCGCATAAATGGTTGTGAGTTTACGTTTTCATCATCTTTGGTAAAATCAAGTCCACCGCGTAGACACTCATAACACGCTCTACCGTAATTTTTTGCGGATAATCCCAATTTTGGTTTAATAGTACATCCCAATAAAGGACGACCATACTTGTTCAACTTATCCCTTTCAACTTGGATACCATGAGGCGGGCCTTGGAAAGTTTTTGAATAAGTAGGAGGAATTCGTAGATCCTCCAAACGTAGAGCACGTAGGGCTTTGAAACCAAATACGTTACCCACAATGGAAGTAAACATGTTAGTAACAGAACCCTCTTCAAATAGGTCTAATGGATAAGCTACATAACAGATATATTGACTTTCCTCCCCAGGAACGGGCTCGATGTGATAGCATCGTCCTTTGTAACGATCAAGACTGGTAAGTCCATCAGTCCAAACAGTTGTCCATGTACCAGTAGAAGATTCCGCAGCTACTGCAGCCCCTGCTTCTTCAGCCGGAACCCCTGGCTGAGGACTTACTCGGAATGCTGCCAAGATATCAGTATCCTTGGTTTCGTACTCCGGGGTGTAGTAAGTCAATCTATAATCCTTAACACCGGCTTTAAATCCAACACTTGCTTTAGTTTCTGTTTGTGGTGACATAAGTCCCTCCTTACAACTCATGAATTAAGAATTCTCGCAATGACAGGGTCTACTCGATATGCATTAGGCGTAAATGAAACCTTTGAAAAAATCTTAATTTCAAAAGAAGGATATTCAATTAATATTAACTCATTAAATAAAAAAGAGAGTATCCTTAAGTTAATGAATATGTTTCATTCGTATATAAAGCGTCCACCCTGTGTACGTTCTATCTTATAGGAATTATAAGAATTCAATAAGAATTGAGTTGTTGTTGTGGTAATTTAACATGGTTCGTTATTAAACCATGGATTTGATTCACCAAATCCATCATTATTGTATACTCTTTGATAGATATAGCGCAACCCATTGATAGATATAACGCAACCCAAACCAATCCCGAATCCTTATTTGACAATTATAGAAGTTCTTAATGAGCCCCTTTCTTATTTTGAATCTAAATACCTAAATACTAAGAAAATTCTCTGTTGACAGCAATCTATGCTTCACAGTAGTATATATTTTGTATATCGAAGTCCTAGATAGGAAAGTAGAGTAGGCACAGATCCTTCACAAAAGGCCAAATTTATATAAAAAAAAAGATTGATTGAACTTTCCAACGAACTCATTCCATGAGTAAACAATTGAATGGGATTCGCTTGGGCAACGAAATCAAGTGCTAGTCCCCTTTTCTTTCTTTTTTGAATTAACTAATTCATTTCCTTTTGACTTTTGGATTTTTTTTTTGATTTGATTTGGCATTATTCAACAAAAAAAAAGAAAAATTTCGAAAAATTCCTTTTTTTGAAAATTATGTGATAATTATGAAAACCAATCCTACTACTTCGCGTCCCGGGGTTTCTACAATTGAAGAAAAAAACGCAGGGCGTATTGATCAAATTATCGGACCTGTGCTGGATATCACTTTTCCTCCGGGTAAGTTGCCTTATATTTATAACGCTTTGATAGTCAAGAGTCGAGACACTGCTGATAAGCAAATTAATGTGACTTGTGAGGTACAACAATTATTAGGAAATAATCGAGTTAGAGCTGTAGCTATGAGTGCTACAGACGGGTTGATGAGAGGAATGGAAGTGATTGACACGGGAGCTCCTCTCAGTGTTCCAGTCGGTGGAGCTACTCTCGGACGAATTTTTAACGTTCTTGGGGAGCCTATTGACAATTTGGGTCCTGTAGATACTAGCGCAACATTCCCTATTCACAGATCCGCGCCAGCTTTTATCGAGTTAGATACGAAATTATCTATCTTTGAAACAGGTATTAAGGTGGTCGATCTTTTAGCTCCTTATCGGCGTGGAGGAAAAATAGGACTATTTGGAGGGGCAGGAGTAGGTAAAACAGTACTCATCATGGAATTAATCAATAACATTGCTAAAGCTCACGGAGGCGTATCCGTATTTGGCGGAGTCGGGGAACGGACTCGTGAAGGAAATGATCTTTATATGGAAATGAAGGAATCCGGAGTCATTAATGAAAACAATTTTGAGGAATCAAAAGTAGCTCTAGTCTATGGCCAAATGAATGAACCGCCAGGAGCTCGTATGAGAGTTGGTTTAACTGCCCTAACTATGGCAGAATATTTCCGGGATGTTAATAAGCAAGACGTGCTTTTATTCATCGATAATATCTTTCGTTTTGTTCAAGCAGGATCGGAGGTATCCGCCTTATTAGGGAGAATGCCCTCCGCAGTGGGTTATCAACCTACCCTTAGTACAGAAATGGGTTCTTTGCAAGAAAGAATTACTTCTACCAAAAAGGGATCCATAACTTCGATCCAAGCAGTTTATGTACCTGCGGACGATTTGACCGACCCTGCTCCTGCCACAACATTTGCACATTTGGACGCTACTACTGTACTTTCCAGAGGCTTAGCTTCCAAGGGTATTTATCCCGCAGTAGATCCTTTAGATTCAACCTCAACTATGTTACAGCCTCGGATCGTTGGCAACGAACATTATGAAACTGCGCAAAGAGTTAAGGAAACTTTACAACGTTACAAAGAGCTTCAGGACATTATCGCAATTCTTGGGTTGGATGAATTATCGGAGGAGGATCGTTTAACTGTAGCAAGAGCACGAAAAATTGAGCGGTTCTTATCACAACCGTTCTTTGTGGCAGAAGTTTTTACCGGTTCTCCGGGAAAGTATGTTGGTCTTGCGGAAACAATTAGGGGATTTCAACTAATCCTTTCCGGAGAATTAGACGGCCTACCCGAACAGGCTTTTTATTTGGTGGGGAACATCGATGAAGCTAGCACGAAAGCTATAAACTTAGAAGAGGAGAGCAAATTGAAGAAATGAAATTAAATCTTTATGTACTGACTCCTAAACGAATTATTTGGGATTGTGAAGTGAAAGAAATCATTTTATCTACTAATAGTGGGCAAATTGGTGTATTACCAAACCACGCCCCCATTAACACAGCTGTAGATATGGGTCCTTTGAGAATACGCCTCCTCAACGACCAATGGTTAACAGCGGTTCTGTGGAGCGGTTTTGCGAGAATAGTTAATAATGAGATCATTATTTTAGGGAATGATGCAGAACTGGGTAGTGACATTGATGCAGAAGAAGCTCAAGAAGCACTTGAAATAGCCGAAGCTAACTTGAGTAGAGCTGAGGGTACGAAAGAATTGGTTCAAGCGAAGCTAGCTCTCAGACGAGCTAGGATACGAGTCGAGGCTGTCAATTGGATTCCCCCATCCAATTGAAGACAATGCAAAGGTTTCATTGATACAAAGAAAAAGGAAAGAGAGGTAGAAAAAGTTATTAGATAGCGAAGCGAAGTAAGTCCAATGCTATCTAGTAATTTTTCTACCTACCTACTATTGGATTTGAACCAATGACTCCCGCCGTATGAAAGCAGTACTCTAACCACTGAGTTAAGTAGGCAATTTACCACCATAAAAGAAGGCACATTACTTCGATCGATTATAGATCGAACCCTTTTTATAAGCAATATCGATCCATTATTGGTATGTTATTTATGGGTATGTTATATTTATGGGTATGTTATATAGTAAACAAATCAAAGGGATATCCTCCAGCATTAGAGAATATTCATCTTGACAAGAAATTCTCTATATGTTAAGATATTTCTGATAAGGGCTATAGCTCAGTTCGGTAGAGCAACTCGCTTACACGTGCGCCAATGCTTTTCAAGGGAACTTATTATGCAATGAACATAACAGATCTTATTGCAAAATCAATGTCTTACTTCATGGATTCGAGAGAATAGGAGAACAGTAGCCTGACAAACAGTCGGTTCAGTCCGATTCAGGCGCCAATTCAGGTGCCTAATCAAATAGAACCCTATTGATTTGCTAGTTGATAAGGTGAATATCCAGCCCACTCAATGCTAGGCGTAACGAGGATAAGGGCCTCCAAAAAACTTCTTTTCGTTCTATGAACTTTAAGGTGTATGAAGTCTCATAGTCAACTCTTGCAGCGGAACGATAGAGACTCCATTTCACTTAGGTTGATTTAATTTAAGCCGGAGGCAGACCTAAGTCAAGGTAATCCTCCTTTGAAACACTTTGGTATTGCTCCTAGATAGATGATAATACAAATAATCAATCAGAGCACAGGGAGCCATCTTATTATCTTTCCGTAAAGAAAAACTATGGTGGATTAACCGATCTTTACATCAGTTGATGAAAAAGCCCAATGCAGAAAAATGCATGTTGGGTCTTTGAAACAGTTCGAATCATTTCGATAATAATCCGTTTGATCTGTTTTACCGAGAAGGTCTACGGTTCGAATCCGTATAGCCCTAATATATATGTCTTTTTTTAGATTTTAGGATGGATATCCTATGTTTCTTTTAGTATAGTTTTATTTTCTTTATTAGTACTTGTTTAAAGACTCGACGGTCGTTTGCCCCATAGAATAGAGAGAGATAAAAGCTTTACCATAGGCTCATTCATCTAAAATCATAGAGACAGGAAAAGAAAAAAGAATTTCTTTTCTATCAAATCAATAGAAGAAAGGATCTCTTACCTGATTTGAATTCTATCCTACTTCAACTAGGATATGCTCTAAGTCCCTAGACTTTCCTATATCTAAATGGATACACTTTAAATACACTTAAAATAGTAAATAGAAAAAATCGAAAGAAAATAAAAAAAAAGGAAAGAGTAAATAATAAAACAGGATATTCTGTTTCATAATTCTGAAATAGAGTTCTTTTTTTTTAGTATTCCTCCTCATTAGGCTGCATACATTAATCATCCTACTTTAATTAGGTTCTAATCTAATTAATTAATAGTAAGTATTTTCTTTTTTATTTAATAGTCTCTTACTATCTTTAAATAAAGGATAGAGCAATTCTTTTTTCTAGAGATTCTAGGGAAAGCAAAACAAAGTGAAGCGAAAGAGTTTTCTTTGTATAAGAATTAGGTCTATACCATATCTAAATAGAAAGGAAATCCAAAAGAAAGGGAGTGGGGATTCCATTGGATGAATCCTTAAGGAAGACATGCCACAAAAGAAGCAATAAAGTAAACGCTCTTTTTCTTTGGTTTGAACAAAACGGATTCTATTCTTGCTTCACCGAGGAAAAGAGAGAAGTTATGGATAAATTGACAATGCTAACTTGAATTGACTAATTCGGTTCCGCCTATTCCACATTAATGGGAGTACTTTTATGTTTCTGCTTCACGAATATGATATTTTTTGGACATTTCTAATAATAGCAAGCCTTATTCCTCTTTTGGTATTTTGGATTTCAGGACTTTTAGCCCCGGTTAGTAAAGGACCAGAGAAGCTTTCTAGTTATGAATCGGGTATAGAACCCATGGGGGGGGCTTGGTTACAATTCCGAATACGCTATTACATGTTTGCGCTAGTTTTTGTTGTTTTTGATGTGGAAACGGTCTTTCTCTACCCTTGGGCAATGAGTTTTGATGTATTGGGTGTATCCGTTTTTATCGAAGCTTTCATTTTCGTGCTTATCCTAGTTGTTGGTTTAGTTTATGCATGGCGAAAAGGAGCCTTGGAATGGTCTTAACTGAATATTCAGAAAAAAAAAAAATAGAAGGAAAAGATTCCATTGAGACAGTTATGAGTTTGATTGAGTTTCCGTTACTTGACCAAACAAGCTCCAATTCCGTTATTTCAACTACATCAAATGATCTTTCGAATTGGTCAAGACTCTCCAGTTTATGGCCCCTTCTATATGGTACTAGTTGTTGTTTCATTGAATTTGCTTCATTAATAGGCTCACGATTCGACTTTGATCGTTATGGATTGGTACCAAGATCAAGTCCTAGGCAATCGGACCTCATTTTAACAGCCGGTACGGTAACAATGAAAATGGCTCCCTCTTTAGTGCGATTATATGAGCAAATGCCTGAACCAAAATACGTCATTGCTATGGGAGCCTGTACTATTACAGGGGGGATGTTCAGTACGGATTCCTATAGTACTGTTCGGGGAGTTGATAAGTTAATTCCTGTGGATGTCTACTTGCCGGGTTGCCCGCCTAAACCAGAGGCTGTTATAGATGCCCTAACAAAACTTCGTAAGAAGATATCACGAGAAATAGTTGAGGATCGAACTCTATGTCAAAGTCAGAAGAAAAATCGATGTTTTACTACCAGTCACAAGCTTTATGTTCGGCGCAGTACTCATACTGGAACTTACGAGCAAGAATTGCTCTATCAATCGCCATCCACTTTAGATATATCTTCTGGAGATATATCTGCTGAAACTTTTTTCAAACCCAAAAGTCCTATATCTTCCTCCAAATTAGTGAATTAGGAGGGATTCTTTTGTGCAGAAAAAGAAAGAGCAATGCAATCTTTCAAACTTGCTTTTTTTTTAATGTGAAATATTTATACAAAGGGGGGGAGATCAAGACAATGCAGCGGGGTTGGTTATCTAATTGGCTAGTCAAACATGAGGTGGTTCATAGATCTTTGGGCTTCGATCACCGAGGAATAGAGACTTTACAAATAAAAGCAAGGGATTGGGACTCCATTGCTGTCATTTTATATGTATATGGTTACAATTATTTACGTTCCCAATGTGCTTATGACGTAGCACCCGGTGGATCTTTAGCTAGCGTGTATCATCTTACGAGAATACAGTATGGTATAGATAACCCGGAAGAAGTATGCATAAAAGTCTTTACCCAAAAGGATAATCCTAGAATACCGTCTGTCTTCTGGGTTTGGAGAAGTGCCGATTTTCAAGAACGCGAATCTTATGATATGGTGGGAATTTGTTATGATAACCATCCACGCCTTAAACGTATCTTAATGCCTGAAAGTTGGATAGGCTGGCCCTTACGTAAGGACTATATAACCCCCAATTTCTATGAAATACAAGATGCTCATTGAATGATAATAAATTAATGTTCACTTATACAACTCCAGGTTTTATTCAAGTCAAGAAATATTTTAAGGAACATTTTTACGTTCTGTTCCTAGACGAAACGAAGTACCTATTATATTCTAATTAATTCCTATTATACAAAAAGGTCCAAATAGACTGAGCAAAAAAGGGCTTCATTTCGATTTTCCAATTTGAAAAATCATATATTCATTTCTTTCGTATGAACTAAAAAATACAATGACTCAAAGAAGTTCCTACCACGAACTTTGTACCGCGCGCATTACCTAGAATAACTAGGAAAGTAAGATAAGCAAGAATATAAAAAAATTCTTCGGAATAGGGGACTACAAAATTAATAAGAAATGCAAAAATGAAAGAAAGGGCACCTAATCTCACCTCCTTTTCTATACCATAAAGAAAAGAGCCAGAAATTTTAACCCTTTTTTAAAAAGAAAAAAAGAAGTGTTTAGGTATTTATCTACTTAGTCTATAGTATATAGATTATTAATGAATATGTACCCCAATCCATCTCGGGGTATTTGTATCAATATCTATTCCGTGGACCCTTTTTTTGTTTGCCAGGAACCAGATTTGAACTGGTGACACGAGGATTTTCAGTCCTCTGCTCTACCAACTGAGCTATCCTGACCCTCTCTTGTGCATCATCCTAGTGGAGTATTTGCACCTATGTCAATTAAAGGGATTAAAAAATCCATAAAGTATTCTATTCAAAATTTGGAAATGGAGATAGTCCTATCCATTGTGGATGGCTTATTTAATAATACTTAAAAATCGAAGCCGATACTTTAATAAAAAAGTAATCCATTTAATGAATAGCATAAGATCCATTTAGTTCTCTTCGCACTTCTTTGTCAAAGTGTAGAATGAGAAAGCTAATGAATCTTAAACCCATTGATAAAAGAAAAAAGAAGATAAATACTATGGTTGGGCAATAAAAGAGGGTTTGTTGGGGATAGAGGGACTTGAACCCTCACAACTTATAAAGTCGACGGATTTTCCTTTTACTAGAAATTTCATTGTTGTCAGTATTGACATGTAGAACGGGACTCTCTCTTTATCCTCGTCCGATTAATCCACTTTTTTAAATATCTCAAAAACAATGAATTGAAGGATTTAATTACTCAATGTTCGAGTAGAATGGATTCAGAATAATTCTAATCTAAAAATTCTAAAAAAATTCAGAATTTTCTATTTCATAATAATTCTGAATTTCATTAAAAAAAAAATAAAGAACCTATATTATGATATAGGATTCTGTGATTAATCGTTTGGTTTGCTATGCCGGTATCTATACATGTGTATTAGATGTATAAAGCCCTTCTTTCTCTAATTTAGAGGGAGTTTCACTACCAACACAACGTAATTACCTCTATTCGTTAGAACAGCTTCCATCGAGTCTCTGCACCTATCCTTTTCCTTTGGGTTCTAGTTTGAGAACCGCTTGTTTTTCAAAAGTGGGATTTGGCTCAGGATTGCCCATTTTTAATTCCAGGGTTTCTCTGAATTTGGAAGTTACCACTTAGCAGGTTTCCATACCAAGGCTCAATACAATCAAGTCCGTAGCGTCTACCGATTTCGCCATATCCCCATTTTCCTTTTCTTTGAAATTAGGATTCCTTATGTAATTTCATTTATCTCTTAATTTTTTTGAATCATTGAATTCATTATTCGACGTAGTCTAGGAGCTCGTGTCTATTTGATAGACCCCGCTTATTGCAATTCTGAATTGCATTGATTCTATCGTTGATATATTTCCAATTCAATTGGAATCAATATATTCCAAAGTTTTTCTCTCCCCCACCCCCTTGTTTTTTTATAGTATTCAAAATCATACTATAACGCTTGATATTCATTCTTTTTTTTTTTTCTAATCAGAATTAGAAATTTCATTTGCTATGATTCTATCTTCTCTTTAGTGAAATATTTATCCTTAAATTATTAACAAATAAAATAAAAAAAAAACAAAATATCTCAAAAAAATAATATAAGGATCGAATGAAAAAGCCAAGAGATTGGCATTTTCTCTTTATTATTTTTTTCTATGTATTAGATTATTCGTTCGAGCCATATCAAATTGAAAATATCTGAAGTCAAATTCAATATAGAAATTGGAATAGATTCTATTAGAAAAATCGATTTGCAAATTAGAGAAATAAAAAGAAAGTTCAAAAAATTCTATAATCCTATTTAAAAATATCATTTAGTTAAGCGTATCAAGCTAAGTTTATCTTTATGAAATTCGAGTTTTTTTCTAAGTAGAACTTCCAATTTTGAACTAGTTAATAACTAAGATTAATAATTAAGATCTGACATTTTACGGATTTCCTATATATATTTCTATTTGTTACACTATTTCTATTATGTAAGCCCACTTAGCTCAGAGGTTAGAGCATCGCATTTGTAATGCGAGGGTCATCGGTTCAAATCCGATAGTCGGCTTTTTTCTCTGTCGATGTTCCATGAACAAGAATCTCTCTTTTTCTCCGAATTAAATGGAGAATCCAGAGTATATTATGTCGTTCTACCTTACAATTTTGCTAGATACAAAACATTAAAATAAATAATATATATACAAAAAGTCCAGATGTTGATGAAATTACATTTTTTGTGGTACTGTGGTACTTTAGTAAGTAGATTTTACTCTGTTTATCCTTTAGTTTAATTCAGTTTTAATTTCGATGTATTCTGTAATGTAAATACAATGAAATTTTTTGTGTAAAATGAAATTTCAATAAAATAAAAAAGGAGTCTTCATGTCCCGTTATAGAGGACCTCGTTTAAAAAAAATACGCCGTCTGGGAGCTTTACCAGGACTCACTAGAAAAACACCTAAATCCGGAAGTAATCTGAAAAAGAAATTCCATTCTGGGAAAAAAGAGCAATATCGTATTCGTCTTGAAGAAAAACAGAAATTGCGTTTTCATTATGGTCTGACAGAACGACAATTACTTAGATATGTACATATGGCCGGAAAAGCAAAAAGGTCAACAGGTCAGGTTTTACTACAATTACTCGAAATGCGTTTGGATAATATCGTTTTTCGATTGGGTATGGCTTCAACCATTCCTGGGGCCCGGCAATTAGTTAACCATAGACATATTTTAGTTAATGGCCGTATAGTTGATATACCAAGTTTTCGTTGCAAACCCCGAGATATTATTACTACGAAGGATAACCAAAGATCAAAACGTCTCATTCAAAATTCTATTGCTTCATCCGATCAGGGCAAATTGCCAAAGCATTTGACGGTTGACACATTGCAATATAAAGGACTAGTACAAAAAATCCTAGATAGGAAATGGGTCGGTCTCAAAATAAATGAGTTGTTAGTTGTAGAATATTACTCGCGTCAGACTTAAACTTAACGAAAAAAGGAAAGGTTCATAAAAAATTTTTCCCTTTTCCCCGAACTAAATCGACCTAAGGCTCTTAATTCGTATTTTCCCATTCACCTAGCAGAAATAGATTAACCTTAGAATCCTTTTTTCTTTTTTGTTATTTACTCTATGTGTATTTTAGATACCACAGTAATTTGCTATAGAGAATTTCTATTAAATAAAGGTATTATTGCTGCAATAAATTGTTATTTTATTTGATACATTGTGATCGGTAACGTTGATGAATTAAGAGAAACGGAAAGAGAGGGATTCGAACCCTCGGTAAACAAAAGTCTACATAGCAGTTCCAATGCTACGCCTTGAACCGCTCGGCCATCTCTCCTACATAATTTTATTATGGAAAATAAACTGAGTGAATAGCGAGTTTTCGTATTCCTGAAGTACAGGTTACAGCTACAACCGCTCGGGGATTCCATGGCTCTATTGGAAAAATTACTTTTCATCTAAGTGGAAGGGTCCAGAACTTTTTTACTAGGAATTACGCTCCCAAAAAAGTTTTTCTTTGGGGAAAACCCAAAGAAAAAGAGAATGGAAGAATTCTTCTTATTCCATAAGAAAATAAAGGAACCCCTGAATTCTATTTGCATAAGGTACGTTACGCTATAAATTCTAAATATAAAAAGGGGTACGCGATAATTAATGACTTTGAAAACGCGAAATAGCTGACGAGAGAAGTTGTTGTTGAGAAATAGGAAAGTGGAATTCAATCCAATCTTAGTCAAATATTTCATACCTCTTCTTGTCCAAACAGAAAGAAAAGGAGACAATTTTAGTTGAACGGAAAATCCATATCTCTCTTATCCATTTAGAGCATATGGATCGATTTATACGAATCGAATGTTTTGTTTTTATGTTATTTTGTGATAGAATGAAAAGAATTCTATATAGAATGGATTGGGAATTATGCCTAGATCCCGTATAAATGGAAATTTCATTGATAAGACCTCCTCAATTGTAGCCAATATTTTATTGCAAATAATTCCGACAACCTCAGGGGAAAAACGGGCATTTACTTATTATAGAGATGGTGCGATTTGAGTCTTTTTTTTGTTTTTTTTTTAGCCCCACCTACATCTCAGTCTTACGAGAAAGAGAGGGGTTTCACATAGAGAGAACAAAATAAGTAAAGGAAACCCACGCTTGGGGAAGGTGAGGTGAACTAACAATTCCTTCTGTCGTGTATCCTCGATTGATGTGGCTTCAGATGCTTCAATTGTAGATTTGAGTATTGAGCGAAAGGTTACACCTAGAGGATAGGTTCCATATTACATACAGGCCAATCCTACTCTACTAGTACCAATAGGCAGCATAGGGGATAAAAGCACTACACCTCCAAATAGGAATCAACAAGAGAAAAACTTTGTTAGAAATTAGCCCTTTCCTGATCGGTATCAGGATTGGGAAGAATGGTTGGGATAACAAACAACCATCAGGTTTGTACTTTGGATACCCTTATAACCATCAAAGGTCGTTGAAGTGGCTAATTCCTATAAATAGGAGGCGTTGAGAACAAAGAAATTCTTGGAGCTATCGTTTTCCTCTAGCATTAATAGAATTCATTGGTGTTAAGAAAAACCTCTTGAGAGAAGGTTGGCTAGAGATTTCTTGGAAAAATACCAGCCCCTTTCGGTCCATAATGAGATGGGACTAATTCGATTTTCATTCTATAGATTTTTCACTTAGTACTATGTACAGAAGGGAGGAGCCGTATGAGATGAAAACCTCATGTACGGTTTTGAAACGGAGATTTTTTGAATAGAATGAACGACCGTAACGGATGTTGGCTCAATCCGAAGGAAATTATGCGGAAGCTTTGCAGAATTATTATGAAGCTACGCGACTAGAAATTGATCCCTATGATCGAAGTTATATACTATATAACATAGGCCTTATACACACAAGCAATGGAGAGCATACAAAGGCTTTGGAATATTATTTCCGGGCGCTAGAACGAAACCCCTTCTTACCACAAGCTTTTAATAATATGGCCGTGATCTGTCATTACGTGCGACTATCTCCACTATAGAAAGAAGGAAAAAAGGATGAAATTTTCTAGTATTTACTTATTTACTAGTTTACTAGAATTTACTAGAAAAAGTTTACTAGAAAAAGGGCTTTCTACATAGGGATCGTCAAAACAACGATTTTGCCCTATCAGCTGTAGGAAGGAAGGACACTTCATGAGAATCAAAATAGGAAGTAAAGTAGAGCCTATACTGCTACTCTATGGATAAAGTATCAAATTGATAGAGAAAGCACCGTAAAGATCAATTAGTGAGCGACTGGGTCAATACAATTAAAAAAACTGCTTAATTATACCATGATATGGGGCACAATTTAGGAATCCGCTTATGTAATACAGCCGATCCACTAAGGGATTAAGCAGCGGTGTAGTATCAGATCCCAAAGATAGTAAGTTCTTTTTTCTTTCTTATGGGAAAAAGTCTTTTTCAAGGATTCTATAGAAATTTCATATATGAAAGAAACGAAACCGAGATAGTTACCTTTCAGAAAATTCGAACGAAGGATATAGGTCTATCTATGCTTCATTCTTCTGAAGGTGGGAGAAAAGATCAAACTGATTATTGATCAAAATTAGGGTTTGAAACTTAGGTAACTAACTTCTTCTGCTTAACCCAAGAAGAAATTGGATCGATTTTTGAGAAATCGAATTCAGTTAAGATAGGGGAAATAAAGATAGCAATTTCTGAGCCGTATGAGGTAGGAAACTCTCAAGTACGGTTCTAGGGGAAGGAAATGCCTATTCCAACCGAGGAGAACAGGCCATTCTACAGGGTGATTCGGAAATTGCGGAAGCTTGGTTTGATCAAGCTGCTGAGTATTGGAAACAAGCTATAGCGCTTACTCCGGGAAATTATATTGAAGCACAGAACTGGTTGAAGATTACGAAGCGCTTTGAATTTGAATAAGGCCACTCTACTTTTTCATAAAATGGGTGGTTTGGTTGTTGATCCATTAATCAAATAATTTAGGTGGGAAGATCAAATCAAGAATTTCATTATATCCCTTTCTTCTACCTTTTATTTTATATCAAATTTCATAAGGATAAACAATAGGGATGGGCTCTAGAACAGAAGAGAATAAAGCAAATAAAAGGGGGCAATCCAAATATTCCTACCTAATATATCAGGGCGGTCTTATTAATAATTCTAATGAGTTATATTGGAATTTTGAATCGAATAAAAAATCTATATTATGCTCACTCAAAGAAAGTAGATGTAGATAGGGACTTATACTCTCAAAAAAAAAAAGAAACTAGCTTCTTAAATAAAAAAAATATTTTTTTATTACGTCGGGAAATAATTTTCCCGGATAATTCGTGTCCGTTAGGCACCTAATCCTTATGTCATAATAGATCCGAACACTTGCCTCGGATTGACTTCAATATATAATTGCTCCAGTGAATAACTAAAAAAAAAAAAAAAATAGAAGGACGGTAGATAGTAAAGAAAAAGGCTAACCATAATATCTATCTTTCAAAGATTCACTAAAAAGACAGTTGGCGGGTCTCTTTGTATGTCTTGTCCGGAAAGAGGAGGACTTAATGATTATTCGTTCGCCGGAACCAGAAGTTAAAATTGTTGTGGATAGGGATCCTGTAAAAACATCTTTTGAGGAATGGGCCAGACCCGGGCATTTCTCAAAAACAATAGCTAAGGGTCCTGATACTACCACTTGGATCTGGAACCTACATGCTGATGCTCACGATTTCGATAGCCAGACTGGTGATTTGGAGGAGATCTCTCGAAAAATCTTTAGTGCTCATTTTGGCCAACTCTCCATTATCTTTCTTTGGTTGAGTGGCATGTACTTCCACGGTGCCCGTTTTTCCAATTATGAAGCATGGCTAAGCGATCCTACTCACATTGGACCCAGTGCTCAGGTAGTTTGGCCAATAGTAGGGCAAGAAATTTTGAATGGTGATGTAGGTGGGGGTTTCCGAGGAATCCAAATAACCTCTGGGTTTTTTCAGATTTGGCGAGCATCTGGAATAACTAGTGAATTACAACTATATTGTACCGCAATCGGTGCATTGATTTTTGCATCGTTAATGCTTTTTGCTGGTTGGTTCCATTATCACAAAGCCGCTCCCAAATTGGCCTGGTTCCAAGATGTAGAATCCATGTTGAATCACCACTTAGCGGGGTTATTAGGACTTGGGTCTCTTTCTTGGGCGGGACATCAAATCCATGTATCTTTACCGATTAACCAATTTCTCGACGCTGGGGTTGATCCTAAGGAGATACCACTTCCTCATGAATTTATCTTGAATCGCGACCTTTTGGCTCAACTTTATCCTAGTTTTGCCGAAGGGGCAACCCCTTTTTTCACCTTGAATTGGTCCAAATACGCGGAATTTCTTAGTTTTCGCGGAGGATTAGATCCAATAACCGGAGGCCTATGGTTGAGCGATATTGCGCACCATCATTTAGCTATTGCTATTCTTTTCCTGATCGCGGGTCATATGTATAGGACCAACTGGGGTATTGGTCATGGACTTAAAGATATTTTGGAGGCTCATAAGGGTCCATTTACAGGACAAGGCCATAAAGGTCTCTATGAAATCTTAACAACTTCATGGCATGCTCAATTATCTCTTAACCTCGCTATGTTAGGCTCCACAACTATTGTTGTAGCTCATCATATGTACTCTATGCCCCCCTATCCATACCTAGCTACTGACTATGGTACACAACTTTCCTTGTTCACACACCACATGTGGATTGGCGGATTTCTAATAGTTGGTGCTGCTGCACATGCAGCCATTTTTATGGTAAGAGACTATGATCCAACTACTCGGTACAACGATCTATTAGATCGCGTCCTTAGACACCGCGATGCAATCATATCCCACCTTAACTGGGTATGTATATTTCTAGGTTTTCACAGTTTTGGCTTGTACATTCATAATGATACCATGAGTGCTTTAGGCCGTCCCCAAGATATGTTTTCGGATACCGCCATACAATTACAACCCATCTTGGCTCAATGGGTACAAAATATCCATGCTGACGCACCTGGCGTAACAGCTCCCGGTGCAACAACAAGTACCAGCTTAACGTGGGGAGGTGGCGAGTTAGTAGCTGTAGGCGGCAAAGTAGCTTTGCTACCTATTCCATTAGGAACCGCGGATTTTTTAGTCCACCATATTCACGCATTTACCATCCATGTGACTGTATTAATACTTTTAAAAGGTGTTTTATTTGCTCGCAGTTCCCGTTTGATACCTGATAAAGCAAATCTCGGTTTCCGCTTCCCTTGCGACGGGCCTGGGCGAGGGGGAACATGTCAAGTATCCGCCTGGGATCATGTTTTCTTAGGTCTATTCTGGATGTACAATGCAATTTCGGTAGTCATTTTCCATTTCAGTTGGAAAATGCAGTCGGATGTTTGGGGTACTGTAAGTGATCAAGGGGTAGTAACTCATATCACAGGGGGAAACTTTGCACAGAGTTCCATTACTATTAATGGTTGGCTCCGAGATTTCTTGTGGGCACAGGCATCCCAAGTAATTCAGTCTTATGGTTCTTCATTATCCGCATATGGTCTTTTTTTCTTAGGTGCTCATTTTGTCTGGGCTTTCAGTTTAATGTTTTTATTCAGCGGCCGTGGTTATTGGCAAGAACTCATTGAATCTATCGTTTGGGCTCATAACAAATTAAAAGTTGCTCCTGCTACTCAGCCTAGAGCCTTGAGCATTATACAAGGACGTGCTGTAGGAGTAACCCATTACCTTCTGGGTGGAATTGCCACAACATGGGCATTCTTCTTAGCGAGAAT